TGAATAAAATTCATGAGATCCTTCTTCCCTATCCTAATTCTGGAGAATATGAACAGAAAATAGAAAAATCAGAAAAAAACCAAGCCAAAATTGATTCAAATAATAAGTTAATTTTTTCATTGAACGCAATTATAACTAACCCTAAAGGTCAAAAAAAATATAGTGGAATAAATGAAATCGGTAAAAAACTCCCTCGATGGTCATACAAATTAATCAACGAGTTGCACCAACATTTTAAAAAACGACGAAAAGAACAAGGCCTAATGCAAGGGATGTCGCACCAGCTTCGAACAAGAAGATTTAAACGTATAGCTTTTTTAAATCGTTCGAGACGAACTTTAGGAACTTTTAAGAACTCTAATTTCAAGAATTATAATCTTTATAGAAAATTTAATAGAGATTTGGGTTTTATAAGTTATTTGGAAGAACCAGATTTTCGTCGATCCGTAATCAAAGGATCTATGCGCACTCAAAGGCGTAAAATTGTTATTTGGGGACCGTCTCAAAGAAATCCCCATTCCCCGCTTTTTTTGGAAAAAATGGAAGATTTTCCTTTTCCTATATCCGACCTAATCAAACTTTTTTTTAGTATTAGAGGTTGGTTCGGGAAAAAGCCAGAATACGAAATTTTAGATCAACAATTCAAAAATAAAAAAAACACCCAGCAAGACACAATGGAATTCTGGGAGAACATTCCACATGCACAAAAAACAAGAAGTATTCTGTTACTAGTTCAATCAATTTTTAGAAGATATATTAAATTACCCTTATTGATAATAGCTAAGAATATTGTCCGTATTTTATTACGGCAATCGCCGGAATGGTATGAGGATTTCCAAGATTGGAATAGAGAAATTTATCTAAAATGCAGCTTTAATGGTCTTCAATTCTCCAAAACAAAATTTCCTAAAAATTGGTTAAGAGGAGGTTTTCAGATAAAAATCCTATATCCTTTTCATTTGAAACCTTGGCACAGATCTAAGCTAGGACTCTATGATTCTGATAGAGATCTAAAGCAACAAGATGATTTTGATTCTTGTTTTTTAACAGTTTTGGGAACGGAAACGGAATATCCTTTTGGTCCTCCTCGAAAAACACCTTCCTTTTTTGAACCCATTTTAAAAGATATAGACTATAAAGTCGAAATCAGAAAATTAAATTTGAGAGTTCGAAGAATTTTAAAAAAAATAAAAAAGAAAGAAGCAAAAGCATTTTTATTTGTAAAACGAATAATAAAAGAACTTTTAAACAGCAAGAAAATTCCATTATTTATACGGAGAGAATTTATATCGAGAGAAAGATATGAATCAAGTGAAACTCAAACAGAAAAGGGTTCCATAATAAGCAATCAGATAATTCATGAATCACTTAGTCAAATTGGATCTACACGTTGGACAAATTATTCACAGGCAGAAAAAGAAATGAAACATAGGATTGATAGAAGAAAAACAATCAGAAATGAAATAGAAATAATGAAAAAAAAAAAAAAAGTAACGCCAGGAATCAAAAAAAAGAAAAAGAATAATGCAGAATCATCCCCAAAAATTTTTAAAATATTAAAAAGAAAAAATATTGAATTAATAGTTCAATTTTTCATTGAAAAAATATACATAGATATCTTTCTATGTATCATTAATATGCGCAGAATCGCTCTACAACTTTTTATCAAATCAACAAAAAAAATTATTGATAATGATAAATACATTGACAATAATGAAACAAATAAAGAAAGGATTAATAAAACAAAACAAAATAAAATTGACTTTATTTCGCCTATGACTATAAAAAGGGCTTTTGATAATCTTAGAAATAGTAAGCGGAAGTCAGATATTTTTTTTGATTTATCTTACTTGTCACAAAAATATGTATTTTTAAAATTATCACAAACCCAAATTATTAACTTCAATAAGTTAAGATCTATTTTTCAATATAATGGACCGTCTTTTTTTCTTAAGACTGAAATAAAGGATTTTTTTGGAAGACAAGGAATATTTCATTCCGAAGTAAGACATAAGAAACTTCCAAATTCTGGAATGAATCCATGGAAAAACTGGTTAAGAGGTCATTATCAATACGATTTATCTCAGATTACATCGTCTAGATTAATCCCCCCAAAATGGCGAAATAGAATCAATCAATGCCATACGTCTCAAAATAAAGATTTAAACAAATGGTATTCCTCTGAAAAATACCAATTACTTGATTCAAAAAAAAAACAAAATTCGACAGTGTATTTATTACCAAATAAAGAGGATAATTTTCAAAAAAACTATAGATATGATCTTTTATCATATAAATATATTCATTCTGAAACTAAGAATAACTCCTATATTTATAGATCATCATTAGAAACAAATAAGAACCAAGAAAATTCTACCAGAAATAAAGAAAAATTTTTTAACATACTCAAGAATATTCCTAGCAAGAATTATCTAGGAAAAAGCGATATTATATATATGGAAAAAAATAAAGATAGAAAATTTTTGTGTAAAATTAATAA